ATGACAACTATAAATCGTTGATTATTTTCAACCAATCATAAAGATATCGGCACTCTCTACATCTTCTTCGGTATTTGAGCAGCAATAGTCGGCACAGGATTAAGCATAATCATCCGATTAGAACTAACTCAACCTGGAGCCCTTTTAGGAGATGACCAAATCTACAACGTAGTAGTAACAGCCCATGCTTTAGTAATAATCTTCTTCATGGCTATACCAATTATAATCGGAGGATTTGGAAACTGACTCCTGCCTTTAATAATCGGGGCCCCCGACATAGCTTTTCCTCGTTTAAATAATATGAGTTTTTGGCTCCTCCCCCCATCATTCTTATTGCTGGTAGCCTCAGCAGGGGTTGAAAGCGGAGTAGGAACAGGATGAACCCTGTACCCACCTTTATCAAACAACCTAGCCCACGCTGGAGGAAGTGTAGACTTAGCTATCTTCTCACTACATTTAGCAGGAGCATCATCTATTCTTGGGGCAGCCAACTTTATTACCACTTCAATCAATATACGAGCCCCAGGTATAACTCTAGACCGACTGCCTTTATTCGTGTGATCAGTGATCATCACTGCAGTTCTACTCCTACTATCACTACCCGTCCTAGCCGGAGGAATCACTATATTACTAACAGACCGAAACCTAAACACCTCATTCTTTGACCCGGCCGGTGGAGGAGACCCAGTATTATTCCAACATTTATTTTGATTTTTCGGGCACCCAGAAGTATATATTCTGATTCTCCCGGCTTTCGGTATAATCTCACATATTATCGCTTACTACACAGGAAAAAAAGAGCCATTTGGATATCTAGGAATAGTGTACGCAATAGCAGCTATCGGACTCCTCGGCTTCTTAGTGTGAGCCCACCATATATATACAGTGGGAATAGATGTAGACACCCGAGCTTACTTCACAGCCGCCACAATAATTATCGCCGTGCCTACCGGAATTAAAATTTTCAGTTGATTATCAACCCTACAAGGATCAAAAATCATTTGAAGTGCCCCAATACTATGGGTCATAGGATTCTTATTCCTCTTCACTATCGGAGGACTAACCGGAGTAATTTTAGCTAACTCATCATTAGATATTATAATACATGATACATACTATGTAGTAGCACACTTCCATTACGTTTTATCAATGGGGGTGGTATTCGCCATCTTCGGGGCCCTCATTCATTGATTCCCGGTCATTACCGGGTACACCATAAATCAAACAATAGCAAAAATCCACTTCACTATTATATTCCTAGGAGTCAACCTCACCTTCTTCCCACAACATTTCCTAGGGTTAGCAGGAATACCACGACGATACTCAGATTACCCAGATGCCTACAGCACTTGAAATCTAATCTCCTCCTATGGATCAATTCTATCAACCGTATCTGTAGCACTTTTCTTATTTATTGTGTGAGAAGCTTTAGCCTCCAAACGAACAACAACCATAATAAATAAAACCCACACATTCATAGAGTGAACCCACCCTATACCCCCAACCACCCACACCTACGAAGAACTACCCGCAATATTCATCCGTAAATAAGAGAAGAAGAGATTAAACTCTCATAAAATAGTTTCAAACTAATCACAATTTCTGCCACTTCTCTAATAGTTTAGTTTACAAAAAACACTTGATTGTCAATCAAGAAAAACTATAATGTAGTAACTATTAGTGGCTGAATGATATCAAATTGGTTTACAAGACGCTTCCTCACCATTAATAGAAGAAATAATTTATTTCCACGACCATGCCTTTATAATCCTTATCCTAATCACCATTATCTTACTCTACGCACTATCAGTAGCCGTGACAAACAAATTCACCAACAAAAAACTACTAGAAGGACAAGAAATTGAAACCGCTTGAACTACTATCCCAGCAATTATTCTTATTTTTATTGCTCTCCCATCTCTACGACTCCTGTACCTGACAGATGAGACCATCAACCCTACAATGACAATTAAAGCAGTCGGACACCAATGATACTGATCATACGAATACTCAGATTTAGAAAATACAGAATTCGACTCATATATAACCCCCGACAACGAATTAATAAAAGGAGATCTACGACTAATAGAGGTGGACAATCGACTTGTACTACCATACCTTACTCCCACCCGGATACTAATTACTTCGGCAGACGTTCTTCATGCTTGAACAATTCCATCTATAGGTATCAAACTAGACGCAGTGCCAGGCCGATTAAACCAAACAATAATAATAACAACCCGTCCAGGATTATTTTATGGACAGTGCTCAGAACTTTGCGGAGCAAACCATAGCTTTATACCAATTGTATTAGAATCAACCTCAATAAAAGCCTTCGAGAAATGACTATCTAACCTGTCACAAAATAGCTTATACAAAGCGCAAGTCTTTTAAACCTGAGAAAGTAAATTACTTTTTGTGTAATGCCACAACTAAAATTCCAAATTTGAATAACAATATTTATTACCACTTGAACATTTATAACAATCACTGCACTAACATACTTCGACAACAACCCTATCGAGCTTAAACAAAACCAAGACACCAAAAACACCGCACATAAAAAATGACAAAACACATTCTAATAACCAATCTATTCCACCAATTTGAAGCACCAACCATTCTAGGTTTATCTATATTCGCCTTAACAATAACCTTGCCCCCAATTATTATTCTAACAATAAAACCATGTAAAACAATCATAACACCGCGGTCATCAACATTCTTAACCACAATAAAAGAAACTGTAACAAAAAATATACTTATACCCCTTAAATCTAACGCCCAGTGATTTTGATTATTAAACAGCATCATCCTCTTCATCATTAGCATAAACCTAATCGGAGTCCTGCCATACACATTCACCCCAACATCTCACTTAGCCTTAACAATAACTCTAGCTGTCCCCCTATGATCCGCCAGTATTATCCTCGGTATCCGAACAAAGCTTAAACAAGCCGTCTCACATCTCCTACCGGAAGGGACTCCACTAATGATTGTGCCGTTCATGATCATAATCGAAACATTAAGCATCATCGCACGTCCCATCGCCCTATCCTTACGACTAGCAATCAACATCACAGCCGGACACCTCCTACTAAAACTAGTATCATCCGCCACAATATTTATAATCACACAAAATATCATCCCGGCCGGCTTAATAATAATTATTATAATTCTACTAACTGTCCTAGAACTAGCAGTAGCCATAATCCAGGCCTACATTTTCACCATTTTAACTATACTCTACCTAGAAGAAAATCTATAATGACTAAACAAACACACCCATTTCACATAGTAGACCAAAGCCCGTGACCAATTATAGCTTCCTTCTCTGCATTAATAATAACATCAGGACTCGCCCTATGATTCCACTCAACCTCCACCAAAATACTAATAACTCTAGGCCTAGTAATCACAATCGTAACCTCAATCCAATGGTGACGAGATATTACCCGAGAATCAACCTTACAAGGACACCACACATCTTCCGTAGAGACAGGAATACGATGGGGAATAATCTTATTTATCGTATCCGAAATCTGCTTTTTCCTGGCCTTTTTCTGATCATTCTTCCACAGTAGTCTAGCCCCAACACCAGAAATCGGCACATGTTGACCACCAACAGGAATTGCCCCAATAAACGCCTTCAGTGTACCTCTCCTAAACACCGCCATCTTATTATCATCCGGGGTAACTATCACATGAGCACACCACGCTTTATTAGCCGGGGATCGAAAAACTATAATCACAGGCCTAGGCATCACCATCACCCTGGGAATATACTTTACTCTTCTACAGGCTATAGAATACATAGAAGCTACGTTCACAATCGCCGACTCAACCTACGGATCAACATTCTTCGTAGCAACAGGATTTCACGGATTACATGTACTTATTGGGTCAACATTTCTGACAGTGTGCCTAGCCCGACAACTCCTATTCCACTACTCTAAATCCCACCACTTTGGATTCGAGGCCGCAGCATGATACTGGCACTTCGTAGACGTAGTGTGACTTTTCTTATTCGTGTGCATATACTGATGAGGCGCATAACTCTTTTAGTACAAAACAGTACATATAACTTCCAATTATAAAGTTTAAGAAAATTAAAAAGAGTAATGAACATATTAATAATTACAATTATAATAGCAAGCATCCTAGCCACAGTAGTATTAGTAGTGTCAATTACGGTACCAATTAAAACCACTGACCAAGAAAAACTATCACCTTACGAATGCGGATTCACACCAAAATCTAACACACGCATTCCTTTCTCTATCCGATTTTTCTACATTGCCATCCTTTTCATCATGTTCGACTTAGAAATCGCGTTACTATTACCATGACCACTAGCTATAAACAACTCATTATCAACCACACCACTACTGACAGCATCATCTATTATTATCGTATTAACAATCAGTCTTCTCCTGGAATGAGAAACAGGAGCCTTAGAGTGGGCAGAATAACTAACGTAGTTTATAAAAAACACTTGATTTCGACTCAAAAAAACTGAACCACTCAGCGATAGTTATGATATTTATAAACCTAACCTTAGTCATCATATTCAGCTGCTCAATAATAGGGTTGACAATAAACCGCCCTCATTTCTTAACTATACTCCTATGTTTAGAAGCAGCAATAGTATCAACATTAATACTCATCGTAATCAAGAACCACCAAAACACAACAGTAATAACTACCATAGCCTTAACCATTATTACCCTGGCCGTATGCGAAGCAAGCATCGGCTTAAGCCTTCTAGCTTCCATTACCCGAACACACGCATCAGACAACGTAACTAACCTCAACCTACTAAAATGCTAACTACCTCACTAATAATCTCAACACTACAAATCATTACACCGTGATTATCAAAAACTCCTTGAAAAACTTGCATCACATTGTCATCAGTCACAGCTATATTAGTCATAACTACAAACTCTTTCCAAACAGATGAAATAACATTCTCCACAACTTTATCGTCTAATTTCATCTCCAGCCCATTAATAATACTCTCAGTATGATTAACCCCTTTAATACTACTCGCCTCAAAAACCATACTATTAAACAAAACAGCCATACAAATAAAAACCTTCCTAACAATAGTTAGTATCTTACAAACTGCCCTCATTCTAACATTCTCCGTAAACGAGTGAATTTTATTCTTCATTATATTCGAAACCACATTAATTCCGACATTAACTCTAATCACCAAATACGGGGCCCAAAAAGAACGGTTAATAGCGGGTACTTACTTCATAATTTACACCTTGTGCGGGTCACTACCCTTATTAGCCAGCCTATTAATTATAAACATAAAAACAGGAACAAGTAATATAGCAATGACAACACTACAAATCAACGGTATAGAAATAAAAAATATATGGTGATTAATCTCACTATCCGGCTTCTTCATCAAAATACCACTATTCTCAATACACCTATGATTGCCTAAAGCTCACGTAGAGGCACCAGTCGCCGGGTCTATAATTCTAGCGGCCGTACTTCTAAAAATAGGAGGGTACGGGTTAATACGAATAACCCCAATATTCACACCGTCATCATTACTAACTGCTAACAAAATAATCATGGCCTTAGCCTTATGGGGTACTTTAATAACCAGTATAATCTGCCTGCGACAAACAGACCTTAAAGCTCTAATTGCCTACAGCTCAGTAGCCCATATAAGCATAMCCACCGCCGCTATCCTAATTATAACATCGTGAAGCTGACAAGGAGCCTACAATATAATAATCGCCCATGGATTAACTTCATCTATATTATTCGCCCTAAGCAACACAATCTACGAACGATCTAACACACGAAATCTAACAATCTCACGAGGCTACAAAACACTTATACCATCAATATATATATGGTGATTACTAGCCATAGTATCCAACATGAGCTTACCCCCATCAATAAACTTTTTAGGGGAGATTATAATAATCTTCTCGTTAACAAGTTGGTCAATCATAACAGTAATAATCACCGCTCTAGCCACCGTACTAACTGCTTTATACTCCCTTTACACTATTATTATAACACAGCACGGGTCGAGCTTAAACAAAACCAAAACCCCAACAAACAGTATAAAACCAACCGAAATACTCAATTTTCTTATGCACACAGCACCCTTACTATTAATAATTATCATACCATCAGTAATCAAAATCTCGTGTTAAGATAGTTTATAAAACATTAGCCTGTGGAGCTAAAAATGCAAAATACATTGCTCATAACCAGAGATATAACCATTAGTTCTGCTAAAACTAAGATCCGGTGCCCGTTATAACCGGTATCTCTTATGTCCATCTTAATCATCTTATCAGTCACATTAACCTCCATCCTCATAATAACCCAACCATCAAAAACCACAAATAAACTTGTGGCCCCAATAATTCTATCCGCACCATTGATCCTCACCATTATAAATTCAATCAAAAGCTTAAACATGACACAACCTAAATGAGCTGAAGTAATATTTACAGAACTCCCAATTAACATTAACTTAGACACACAATCCATCACATTTTCCGTAGTCGCACTATTCATCACAGCCAACATTATCACATTCTCATGTTATTATATAAAAGATGACAAAGATAAAAAAACATTTAAAACAATACTAGTAATTTTCCTAATATTTATATTGATCTTACTAACTGCTAACAACATAGTACAAATCTTTATCGGTTGGGAGGGAGTAGGAATAATATCATTCCTCCTAATCAGCTGATGAACCACACGAAACCTAGCAAATGCCGCAGCAATACAAGCAATCATCTACAACCGAACAGGAGACATAGGTCTAATTGTAGCCGCAGCCCTTGCAATCACTTCCTCACCATCAATAAATTTCCAACATATAACTTTACACAACACCAACTCTATAATTATATCCCTGGGACTACTATTAGCAGCAGCTGGAAAATCCGCCCAACTAGGAATACACCCGTGACTGCCAGCAGCAATAGAAGGACCAACACCAGTATCAGCCCTACTACACAGCTCCACCATAGTCGTGGCAGGAGTGTACCTAATAATACGAATAGCACCACTACTAACAAAAACTCACTTCCTCCCTAACTTAGCCCTTCTAGGAGCTTGCACAGCCCTATTTGCCTCCACCACCGCATTATATCAAAACGACACCAAAAAAGTAATCGCTTACTCAACCACCAGCCAACTAGGATTAATAATATTTTCAATCGGAGTAGGACAACCACTACTAGCCCTCTACCACATAACAACCCACGGGTTCTTCAAAGCTCTTCTATTCATATGTGTAGGATCCGCTATCCATAATAACAATGACGACCAAGACACACGTACTAGTAGTAACATGAAAATAGAATCCCCTATCTCTACTGCTTGTATAATAACCGGATCATTAGCCCTTATAGGGACTCCATTTTTAGCGGGCTTCTACTCAAAAGACTGAATCATCGAGTTCGCCTCTAAATCCTCAACAAATACTCTATCTCTTACCATAATCATCGCAGCTACAGCCTTAACCGCAGCGTACAGCACACGATTAATCAAAACCGTTACTAAAAATACAGCCAACAACACACCCACCAAAATAAAAGATGAGCCTGCAAACCTGTTAATCCCATTAATCACCCTGTCAACAGGAGCCATAATATCAGGCTGAATAATAATTAATTTTATAGCAGAAAATACCCAAGAAGAACAACCACTACCATCGAGCTTAAAAATCCTGACTTTAATTATCTCGCTATTTGCCATAAACATAATAATAAATTTTGATACAAAGAACACATCAACATTTCTCAGCGCAGCCTGATTTTTCAATAATTTAAACCACACAAACAAAACTAAAACTTTAATAAAAAATATACTAAAAGGCCCAACAATAACAGGAGACCAAGGATGACTAGAAACACACGGACCAACAGGAATCACCAAAAGCCTTAATTTAACAAGCCACAAAACAACAACAAAAACCACAAATATAAAAACACACATTAAAACTATTCTACTCTCAATAACCATTTTACTTATTATAATATAAATATAATGAAAACACCCATACGAAAAACACACCCATTAATCAAAATCACAAACGCAGCCCTAGTAGACCTCCCATCCCCTAGCAACATTTCAGCCTGATGAAACTTCGGATCGTTATTAGGACTATTCCTAATCATCCAAATTGTCACAGGAATCATCCTAGCCATACACTACTCATCAGATATAGAATTAGCATTCAAATCAATCTCACATATCACACGAAACGTGAACTACGGATGAATAATACGAACAGTACACATAAATGGGGCAGCATTTATATTCATCTGCCTGTATATCCACATAGCCCGAGGACTATACTACAGCTCGTACATACTAACAGGAACATGAAACATCGGGGTTATCCTTATAATTGCCTCCATAGCAACTGCTTTCATCGGTTACGTACTACCGTGAGGCCAAATATCATTCTGGGGGGCCACAGTAATTACGAACCTATTATCCGCCGTACCATACGCAGGAACAGATATCGTATATTGATTATGAGGAGGTTTCTCCGTAGGAAAAGCCACACTCAGCCGATTTTTTGCCTTCCATTTTGTCCTCCCATTTATCCTAATTGCCTTATCGGCCGTACATCTCCTATTTCTCCACCAAACAGGGTCAAACAACCCTCTAGGAGTAAACTCAAACATAGATAAAATCCCATTTCACTCATTCTTCTCGTGAAAAGACCTCCTGGGATTCACATTAGTAACATTAAGCTTCTGCATCATCATCCTGGCCTACCCATTAATCATGGGAGACCCTGAAAATTTCAACCCCGCAAACCCACTATCAACACCACCACACATCCAACCAGAGTGATACTTCCTATTCGCCTACGCGATCCTACGATCTATCCCGAACAAACTTGGGGGAGTAATCGCCCTATTAAGCTCATTAATCATCCCATTGACCCTCTCATTCACTCATAAATCCTCGTTACAACCAACATCATTCCGACCAATCTCACAAATCACATTCTGAGTATTCTGCGCCAACTTCATTGCCTTAAGTTGAATCGGAGCAGCTCCAGTAGAAGACCCGTACATCATCCTAGGGCAAACATTCTCAATCATTTACTTCCTATTCTTCCTCACTGCCCCAATCATTAATATTTTAGAAAAAACTATAGTCACAGACAATAAATAAAGACCAGTAGTTTACACAAAGAACATTAACTTTGGGAGTTAAAAGAGACCTTAAAGGCCCTAGTCTAAAAAGTAAAAGTAACTTAAAACTAAGAGTGTTGCACTGAAGATGCAAAAGCGAAATAATTTTCCTCTCACAATAATAGTCTGGATTTCACTATAAAACTCTCTAATAACTAGAAAACACATAGAAATAAAAAATAAAAAATAAACCATAACTAGTAATAAAAATTTAGCAATGAACGAAAGTTCGACTAAGCAAAGTTATTAACACCATGCTAACCTCGTGCCAGCCGCAGCGGTTATACGAGGTAGAAGAAGAGAACAAAACCGGCAAAAAGAGTGGTAAAACTCAAAAACATTCAAAAGAGAAAACTACTAGCTGTAAAAAGCCAAAAAGAACACGAAACCACCGTTACTGAAAACCTAAGAACCACCAAAATTTAAAAATAAACTGGGATTAGATACCCCACTATATTACAAAATAAACCAACTTTTGACGCCAGGGAAATAATACAAAAGTAAAAACCCAAAAATCTTGGCGGTACTTTATCCCATTAGAGGAGCTTGAAAAATAAATCGATAATCCCCGATTAACCTCACTATCTTTAGCTAAACAGCCTGTATATCATTGTCGAAAGTTAACTTCAACAAAAATTTTAACATAAAGAACATTAAACAAAACGTCAAATAAAGATGCAGCCTATAAGATAGAAAATTTGAGCTACAATTTTAAAAATAAGCCCGGAAATAAAATGAAAATAATTATAGAAGTAGGATTTAAAAGTAATAAAAATTTAGAATATTTTCATGAAAAGGCCCTAAAGTACGCACAGATCGCCCGTCACTCTCCAAACCAAAAAAGCAAGGAGATAAGTCGTAACAAAGTAGGAGTACTGGAAAGTGCCCCTAGCGAAACATAGTTTAAAAGAACAATTCACCTACAATGAAAAAGAACTGCAATACAACAGTTGATTCGAAGTAAACGATACACCAAAACACTAAACCATAGCCACCTACCAAACGAAATATCGTCACCATTAAAAGTATTAAAGAAAGAACTAAACCAAAAACCACACCACAACGGAAATAAAAACTGAACCAAAAAGCACTAACCCTTCCTTTTGCATAATGATCTCACAAGAAAATATCTCAATAAAAAGACCACCCGAAACTTATAGAGCTAATTATTAGCATGTTACAAGACAAAATCCCCTACTGTTACAAAAGTACGGAAAGACTAATAATTAGAAAGCGAAATACATACCGATATAAGTGATATCTGGTTGCCTGAGAACAGACGAAATCTCATCACGCCAAAGGCGTGATTCCACCCCGCCAGAATATTCTGATGGGTTAACATGGAAACAACCTTAAACCTTAGGATAAATCTCACAACGAAAATTTTAAAGTAGGCTTTAAAACAGCCAACAAAAAACGTAAAAGTTTTTAAAAAAACTAAATACCCTAAAAAACACAACAGGCCAACAAAAACCATAGACACTGTAAGAACAAGTAATTAACTACTAATATAAATTATTAAACAATAAAAAGAACATCAAAACAAGAAAATCTAACCAATTAACAGTAAAATCAATTTAGAAAGTAAAACTCATCAAACTAAGAGAAAGGAACTCGGCTAAATAGCTCCGACTGTTTACCAAAAACACCGCCTTTTGAAAACTCCAATAAAAGGTCACTCCTGCCCAGTGTTAGTGCCTAACAGCACAATAAACGGCCGCGGTACCCTAACCGTGCAAAGGTAGCATAATAATTTGCCCCTTAATTAGGGGATGGAATGAAAGGAATAACGAGAGCCATACTGTCTCCCTCTTACAACAAATGAAACTTCTAATTACGTGCCAAAGCGTAATAAAAAAAGAAAGACAAGAAGACCCTATCGAGCTTAAACAAAACCAAGATTAAATACTCTTGAATTTTTATTTTGGTTGGGGCAACCAAGGAGAACAACTAAACCTCCTAAATAATAAAACAACTATTTTAACAAAAAGACCCGTTATTGATTAAAGAACAAAGTTACCGTAGGGATAACAGCATTATCCTCTAAAAGAGTCCTCATCTAATAGAGGGTTTGTGACCTCGATGTTGGATCATTAAGTCACCTCGACGCAGAAGTTGAGAGAGAAGGTCTGTTCGACCTTTAATAAATTACGTGATCTGAGTTCAGACCGGCGCAAGCCAGGTCGGCTTCTATCTCCTATAAGGACTTCTTAGTACGAAAGGACCAGAAATCCGCAGGCCATTAAACACTTAGCCTGCACACACCCCACAAAGAACAACACTTTACGTTCAAATAGTTTACCACAAAACATTAGTCTTGTAAACTAAAAATAAGAACCACTCTTTTTGAGCACTTGAATAGTATAAACACATTACCTTGAGCCTAAGCCTCAAAAATAAAGACTCTTTTTCAAGAAAATTTGTGATAGTATAGAATCATACCCTAAACTTAGGATTTAGAAACGAGGAGTCCCTCTCATAAAACTTTTTATTTACAGTTATATATACATTGAATACTAGTACATCTAATTTAAAGTGTGCCTTAAGTATATTGCAGGTACTATTATTATAAAGTGTGCGTCAAGCACATTATAAGTCCCATTATTGTAAAAGTCCATATTTGATAAATTATAAGCTTTATCACTATAAGATTTACCATCAATATGTTACAAGCCTTATTATTATAAGATGCCCAATCCCTATTTTATAGGTCTCATTTAGCTTAGTTTCATGTTCCTATTTATAGTTTTTCTTTGTGTCTTATAATGTCTTATTTATATCCCAGAAAAATTTTAAAGAAAATTAGGAATAAATTAATATTTTATAAAAAATAAATTATAATAATAGACCCCCGAATCACCTAATTTAAACCCGGTGACTATTTGTGGAATCTTTATGTGCGGTCATAATCTCCCCCGAGTGTAAAGTCACCGGGTTTAAATTAGGCGGTTCGAGGGCCTTAAATTAAATTATATCATTTTTATTGTATATTACATTAATAACGAAAAATCTGTCCTTTACTGTAACATAAACAAGATATATAAACACATGCNATAGACGTGACTAACACTAGAATTAATAGTGGTAATAAACCACTAGAATTGTAAATTAAATAAAAATTATAATCAAGTCGCTCTAGTATATTGATTGGATTTTTGCTGTATGAAAAAATTTCCGCAAAGGCCCATCACTTAGAAAGGTAGCTATAAGAAACAGTGACCAAGGCCCCAGTTAACAAGAATACAATAAAAAATATACTGCCAACTTTTGGAAACACCGAAGAAGACATAGAAGCAGTAAAACTGAAAACAACTATTATCCCCCCTACATAAACAATCAAAAAGATTCACCCGAGCAAAACATACCCTCAAAAGAACATCAAAATTGAAGCTAGGACAGAATAAGTAACCACACCCAGAAGACTGAAATAAGGTGATTCACTACTAACAATTAAAATTACTGACAATAAAAAAAAGATAGGAAAGAAATAAATAAGATTTACTACCATCATTCTCTCTTGAGCAATCAAGACCAAGGGACTGAAAACCCCTTATTGTATTTTCAACTAAGAGAACATCATCACTAGGTGATCAATTAAATTATTAACAAGTTGTAAATGATAATAAAATATACTGCTTTCATCATCCTGCCTTTAGTTAACCTTCTGCCCCTACTTATCGGGGTAGCCTTTCTAGTGTTAGTAGAGCGTAAACTCTTAGGCTATGCTCAAAACCGTAAAGGCCCCAACATTGTCGGGCCTTGAGGAATTTTACAAACCATCGCTGACGGTGTTAAACTAATTATTAAAGAACCTACAAACCCGTCCTTATCTAACCAAATTTTATTCCTAGTTTGCCCGACCGTAGCTATATTTCTAGCTTTCATAGTCTGAACTCCGTGCTACACGAAATTCTCAATTATTAATTTAAACTTCTCAGTTTTATTTATTTCAGCCTTATCTGCTATTAGTGTGTACACAGTCCTGGGGTCTGGGTGAGCCTCTAATTCGGCTTACGCTCTTATAGGCTCTATCCGAGCCACAGCACAAATAATCTCCTACGAGGTAACGCTTATCCTTATTATCCTACCAGTGTTAATCACCTTCTCCTCGTTTAATTTAATCAAGGTAGACCACAACCAACAAACAATATGATGCGCCGCACCATTTTGACCCTTAATAATAATATGGTTGGTTTCTTCATTAGCAGAAACTAATCGTGCCCCATTCGATTTGACAGAAGGAGAATCAGAACTTGTATCGGGATTCAATGTAGAATATTCAGGAGGCCCATTCGCCTTATTTTTCCTAGCTGAATACATAAATATTATAATAATAAACGCGTTATCATCAATTTTATTCCTTGGAGGAAGCACGTTTATAATCCAATGCTTTGACAACATCGGAGTACCAGTAAAAACCCTAATTTTAACTATTTGATTTATCTGAGTCCGAGCTTCTTTTCCGCGCGTACGGTACGATCAATTAATAAATCTAATGTGAAAGCATTTCTTACCTTACACATTAATTATTTTAATTTTAGCCCCGATTCTAATTAATTTTATCAACATACAGTAAGACATGTACCCTAATCAAGGGAGTTATAGTGATAATATAGAACATAAGGAGAACCCCTTCATGCCTAAAATAGCGAGATAACCTCGCCCTTCAGAGATCAAAACCCTGCGTGCTTTACACCATACTTTAAAAGTAAGATCAGCTAATTAAGCTCTTGGACCCATACTCCAAAAATGACGGCCACTCCCTCTCTTGCTAATGATAAAAAAACTATCAACAATAGTACTCAACTTTGCTTTATTAGCTAATATTTTAGGTCTATTATTGATCACTGTAAGTAACCACTATATTATAATATTCATTGGTTTGGAGTTAATAACCTTTTCATTTATCACTATTATATCCCCCACCAGTCCCCGACAAGTAGAATCTTCAGTAAAATACTTTATTATTCAATCCTCGGCCTCTATTATTTTACTTTTGTCATTAATCTTCCCTAGCACACAAATCTCAATAATTTTCCACACAACACTAATTATATCATTATTAGTAAAATTAGCTGCTGCACCATTTCACTCGTGGTTTCCAGAGGTCACGCAAGGAATAAAATGAAAACCTGCAACCCTCATTCTAACATGACAAAAACTAGGGGCCTTGATCATTCTCTCCCGAGCATTAACAATTGAGAACAAAACCATTATAACAATTACAGCTATTACATCAGCTATCCTCGGTGCAGTCGGTGGATTAAATCAAGTACAAACACGAAAAATCATGGCTTATTCTTCTATTTCACACATGGGATGAACATTGTTACTTTTTACAATTAATCAGCCAGTCGCTATAACTTACTTCATAGTTTACTCAATCATTACTGTAAGCATTATAATAACTATGGAGTACCACAACTCAAATCACCTATCAAAAATGCACATAGATTCTTTTCTCTCACCTTGAACAGTAACAGTAACCTTATCTCTAATCCTAAGTTTAGGGGGTCTACCGCCTCTAGGAGGATTCTTAAATAAAGTGATAGCCTTTAAAGAAATAATTAACAATAATTTAAGTATTGTAACTTTAATCATAATTTTATCCTCCTTAATAAGTTTATTCTTTTACCTCCGAATCTCGTACTCTACCACATTAACATCAAGCTCACAACACACTTTATCTATAATAATTATACGCACAAAAAAAATAACCCTGAGCAGCACATACAAAACACCTCCATTCACAATAATTATCGCTTTATCTCACGTCATCCCGATCCTTGGATTAATAGTCGCTCCAACTATAATCATCGCATTAATAAATATAACCTCATAAATTAACCTAAGTAGGCACTATTGTGCTCTTTTTGATTAACAGTCAAACGTTTTCTGAAACCGCTACTTAAAAGCTTAAGTTAACAAAACTACAAGCCTTCAAAGCTTAAATTATAGAGAGTCTATAGCTTTTAAAGTCCCAGCGCATAAGCACATCTAAGGACTTGCAATCCTTTATTCTAAATAAACTATGAAACTACAGAGCGCTGAAAATTTCTTCATCCTCTTAATTGCAAATCAAGTATTCTTTATAAACTAGCACCCTTTAAACTAACTACAGTGGCAAGAGAAGGTTACCTTCATCAATAGATTTACAATCCACCACATATTTCTGCCATCTTGCCATA